TGTTTAGTATCTAGTTCTAGTCGAATTTGATTCTATTCTAATCGAATCGAAAACTATTGACACTTTCTATGATATTTAAATCTGATAATAGTGACATCCTCCAATTTCTATTGAAAAAACAAAGAAGGGGGAAAGGCAAATAGCCTTCTTCACAATATATATACTATGATTTAGGAGTGGAGTACAAGAACTTCCCGACATCCGGTAGAAAAAGAATATAAATAAGCAAAAGGCTTTTCGTAAGTTTTTTGCTCTTACATAACATAATTGCCAAGAAGAATTTGGTTCTTTTTACAAACTTGATGTTGATAAATCCGCGGATCTAGAAATCCATTTCGGACAATTGGACCTTCTCAAACTGTTTCTTTTTAAGAACCAAAAAGATTTGTGCCAAAACAACAGATGCCAAAAAGAACAAAAGGCCTTGGACACGTAATGGATCTTGAAGTACTATTTCTGCATCTGCCTGACCAAACCCACCTACATTAGGATTACTTGTTAATGGTTGATCAAGTTTGATAGATTGGCCCTCTGAAACACGAAGTTCTGGTCCTGGAGGGATAATATCAACCACTTCACGCCCATTCGATGCATCCGTTATGTTTATTTCGTATCCCCCTTTTTCTTTTCGTATGATTTTGCTTACTATACCCGAAGCTGTGGCATTATAAACCGTATTGTTACTTTTATTCCCGTCGGGATAAATCTGACCCCTCCCCCTGTTCCCACCTACGTATATTGGATATTTTAAGAAGTGAGCATCTTTATTGGTCGCAGGGTTCGGGGAAAGAATAGGAAAAGCGATTTCACTATATTTCTGACCAGGAACTGGCCCTATCACAAGAATATTTTTTTTAGTGGGTCGGTAGGTCTGAAAAGACAGCTTGCCTATCTTTTCTTTCATCTCGGGCGAAATGCGGTCGGAGGGGGCTAATTCAAACCCCTCTGGTAAAATAAGAACGGCCCCCACATTCAAAGACCCCTTTTTGCCATTAGCAAGAACTTGTTTCAGTTGCATATCATGCGGAATTCTAACAACTGCTTCAAATACAGTATCAGGGAGTACCGCTTGTGGAACCTCAATATCGACGGGCTTATTAGCTAAATGACAATTGGCGCATACAATACGACCAGTTGCCTCTCGTGGATTTTCAAAACCCTGCTGCGCAAAAACGGGATATGCATTTGAAATCGATGCCCGAGTTATTATATATATCATGAGGGATACGGAAATGAATCGAGTAATCTCTCCCTTTAACGAAGAAAAGGTATTTCTAATTTGCATGGTCCAATCGTTGATCCCGAAAATTTCTACAATAAAATTAGGTAGGTCACTAATATAGTTCCCTATCCGCGATTCTGCTATTTACTGAAATAATTTTACTGGAATATAGGATTCCTGGAATCTGAGAGGGATCCTCTGGATGGGTAGAAAAAGTCCGGTAAGGACGGCTTTGAATGCTTTGCTTATGTACAAAATAAGAAATATTCGAATTGGATCATGGAATCGCTTTTCACTCAGTCATTGAATGATAAATCACTACAAGTGACGGAGATACACGATTTAAATAAGAAAAAAGCCAATATTTAAAAAACGTATCTAGAATGACTGGAAAAGTGGAAACAAGAACAGATAGAATAATATCATTATGAGCAAATCCAAAATCGTTGTAGGCATAGCCAATCAGTAGTTCCCAACCGCGGGGCGAATGGAATCCGATACATAAATCAGTTACGAAAAGAATCGAAAAGGCTTTTATTGTGTCGCTTAAATTATATAGGAATTCTTGAACCCAAGAGTTAAGAATAAAAAGTTCTTCATTACACAGAATCGAATAACCACTTAGAATAACAAAGCAGATTGTATTTGTCGAGAAGTGAAAAATCGTATGGATATGATCCTCATCGTGCATCTTGATTAATTGGACTCTTTCTTTCTGGAACCCTATACGAAGCTTTTCTAGATGTCTTTCCGGAAATTCCTTTATCATTTCGTCCAAGAGGAATAATTCCTCTAATTCTATGAATTTTTCTAGAATAGCCTTTTCCTGAATATCGTTCAAAAAGGTTTCGGGTTGACTAGTATTCCACCAATTAGTAACCCAGGATTCCAGATTTTTATTAAATGAGAGAGGGATCCACCAGGGCAAAAATACTACAAATACTATAGATAAAAGATATCGAAGGGGAATGGATGCGCTCTTTTTTGTCATTTTTTCATCTGTGAATTGTTAATGAACCCACCTCATTCGTTGATTCTATGCGATCTAATATTTCTATCAAGCATGAGTTCTATTACAAGGTATTGCGCCTATAAATCGAGTCTCTTTTTTTTAGTTGTGATTCGGCGGTTAGTCCTTGAACCTAGTGTAGAAAAACTACAGAAATCGAAGAAGAATCCACTTCGAATTCTTCATTCGAATTTGAATTTGAATCAAGAAATAATAAAAAACAATATTGTTTCCAGATATCCCAATTGATCAAATATTCGAAGCGACTCCCCCTTTCGACGAATGCCCGAAAGATTCAAATTCAAATAAAGAACTTTTTTTTTCTATTAAAAAAGAAACTCTCGAATATTTTGAAAAAATGAAAAAAAAAAAAAAAGATTCTTGGGGGTTTCCGCCTGCTGAGAAAGCGTTTATTCTTCAGTTCATTTTTCAAAACCCTTCAATTGGTACACGCAAGAAATAGGCCAATTCCGCAGCCTTTTGCTCAATTTCTCGTGGGGTCAAATTCTCATCAGTACGATTCAAGGGAATGGCCCCCAAGTCTCTGCTTTCTATATAAAGGACACGACGAGCATAAATACCCTCTTTAACTTCTATTCTGATGGACTGAATATCTTTCATAAGGAATCGGAGAAAGATGCGGCGATTTTTTCCAGGAAATCCCCAACGAAAAATACACACTATTCCCTCTTTTGTATCAAATCGATCATAACCGCTACCTACATTCCATGTAATTGTGCACCACAAATAGGAACTAATAAAGAGACCCGCGATCCCGTAGAAAGACATCACGATCCCTTGGGGAAAAAAATTGATTTGCTGAGACGGAAATAAAGATAGCAAATTCCTATCAAGATAACTAGAAATTCCAACCATTAAGAATCCTAATGAACCTAAAAAAAGGATAAGGGCCCAGCAGAAATTGCTTGTTTTGCGAGAGCCTGCTATAAACTCTATCCATATATATTCTGATCGCCAACTCATACATACTAGCTCCAGTTGCATTTTATTGGAATTGGGGAAATAACCAAAAGAAAATCGATTTGAGTTTCCTTTTTGTGTTTCCGAAGTAACTCTCATCAACTAGTACTATTTTATTAGATCTTAGCAGTAAGTCATCGAATTGCTTAGATCTAATAAAATCAGAGCATCCCCTTCATATGAGTCCCTATAGATCGGTACATACATATAGATACATTGACTTTCATTGCAGACATGAGTTCGGATCACAGCCTATTGTTGAAAATAGATAGGTGAAAATAGATAGAATTAATTTACCTATATATCATGTTTACACATGCATAAGAGCTCTTTCGTTTATGCTCGGAGAAAGCCACCTCTTAGTCTTATACACTATTCTACTAAATGGATATCCATCATCGCTAAGTTTTGAAAAAAAAAACTAGATGAGAGTTGACCTTGATCCGATCGGATTTAAAAAATCTTATTTTTTTCAAGATAAAGAAATAAAGAAGCCATTGCCATTGCCGGAAATACTAGGCCCACTAAAGGCACAAAAATAGAGGGAAAGCTGTTGAGAATTGTCATAGAAAGGGTACCTCGATTTAATATTTGTACCTGTTATTGGTATAAAGATATCCTATAATAATTAGAATTCATATTCTAATTATTAGAATATTCTAATTCGTATATAAATGTATATATAGTATACTTATAGAATTGTATAGAAGTATACTAAGTATACTAAATGAGTATATATACTAAGCGCAAGGAATGTAGAACTAAATAAACGGACCTATTCATCTTTCTACATGAAATATATGTATGATAACCCATTTTCGTTATTATTATTACTTATTTTTCTTCTTCTGTTGTTCTTAACTAAAGAATTTATTACAAATTCCCGAAGGATTCGTTAGAATCCGATCCAACAGCAGGGATTCCTAGGAAAATGGTCCTTATTAGGAGATATAGAAAGATGCAAGATTTTCTATTTTCTCCATTTGAATAATATATACATACGTAAGAGGGGAACAAGAAATTCTTTTATTTGCCCTGCCCCACAATGAATTCTAAGGAAGAATGTTTTTTTTATGTTGTTTTGTTGAGAGAGGTTTACTGATTACTAATCCGTCATATCGGTAAAAAAAAAGAATTATCTGCATGCTTATTTGTACAATGAAATCTTATGTCACCAAAGAAAAATCCATTTTTCGGATTTTGTTTTATTTTTATTCGGATAAACTAACTAACTAATTGTTCGCCACAAAAAAAAATTTCACTTAAGAACTCTACTGAAGTTAATTTTGATTCAAAGGAAAAAAGGCGTGGAACTGAAATAACTCGCTCAGAACACCTTTTAAAGGATTACGTGGTACGATTGGATCGAATAAGCCCTTTTGGAATAAATATTCAGCCGCTTGGGAACCTTCAGGTACTGTCTTATTCAATGTTTGTTCAATTACTCGTTTACCCGCAAATGCAATATAGGCATTAGGTTCAGCAATAATGATATCCCCCAACATACCAAAACTAGCTGTCACTCCACCAGTAGTAGGAGATGTAAGAATTGATACATAGAATAACTTTTTATTTAATTGATAATCATATAAAGCAGAAGATATTTTAGCCATTTGCATCAAGCTCAAACTTCCTTCTTGCATGCGTGCTCCCCCGGAAGCACACACTAGAAGAAGAGGTAAAATTTTATTGGCAGCATACTCGATCAAACGGGTGATTTTCTCGCCTACTACGGATCCCATACTACCCCCCATAAACTGAAAATCCATAATCCCGATTGCGATGGGA